GTAGGCCCCTCCATAGCATCAGGTAACCATACATGAAGGGGAAATTGGGCAGATTTAGCAACTGCACCAGCAAATAACAAGAAAGTACACAAAATACAAAATAAAAAATGGATCTCATTTTTATTAATTAAGTTATTGAATATTTCAAACAAATCCCGAAACTCGAAACTGCCTGTTATCCAATAAATACCTAAAATTCCTAATAATAAGCCAAAATCCCCTACACGATTAGTCACAAACGCTTTTTGACAGGCATTTGCAGCAATAGGTCGTATGAACCAAAACCCTATTAATAGATACGAACACATTCCAACTAATTCCCAAAAAATATAAATTTGTATCAAATTTGAACTAGTAACTAATCCCAGCATGGAAGTATTGAAAAAACTCATATAAGCAAAAAATCTCAAATATCCCCGATCATGAGACATATAATTATCACTATAAACAAGAACTAGAATTGCAACAGTAGTAATTAACATTGACATAATAGAGGTAAGTGGATCGATCAAGTAGCCGAATTCTAAAGAAAAATCATTATTAATAGTCCAAGACCATACATATTGATAAATAGAATTGCTATTTATTTGCTGAATAGACAGCTTCATCGAGAAAATCATAACTATACTTAACAACAAAATACTAGAAAAAGCCCAAATACGCCGAAGATTTTTTGTTGTCGTCGGAAAAAGGAGAAGTCCCACTCCTATTAACAAAGGAACCGGAAGTGGAGTGAAGGGTATGATCCATGCATATTGGTATATATGTTCCATAATCAAATATCTAAATTTTTTATTTAAATTTTATTTTTTGTTTACGATTCGCCGGTTCTTGCCTCTTTTGAATTGAAAGAAGCCAATAAAAAAAATCAAGTTTTTATTTTACATAACTTAAAAAAATAGAATTTGTTAATTTACTATTTTATATTAAATAAAATTTTTAATTAATATTATTAAACATTTTTTATTTTAATATTCAAACCAAGAAGTTCTAATTGGTCAAATAATTAATTTGTTAGTAAAAGTAAATCCTTAATTATTTAAGTAAATGTAAAATGTTGAAGTCTCTGAAGTAGGAATCAAAAAAAATTCTACTTTCATTTACAGTTAAGTTATTTATAATATATATAATAAAGATAAAAAAATTAGACTAAAAAATAGTATGAATCAGAAGATCTACTAAAAATCTAATAAACAATCTAATAAAAAAATAAGTAATACAAAAAACTAGGAACTAGTTATTTTAATAAGTTTATTCAGTAGTTTATTCATAATTATTAACTGGTTTTACGAAAAATTATTTGATTGTCTTCCGTTCCAAACGAAAAACAAAAAAACATAGAAAAATATTCTTTTTTTTTTTTTTATAGTTATATATTTTATATAGTTTATAGAAAAAAAGGATATGATACCTCTTACTTTACTTTACTACTTTACCATAACATAGAATAAAAAAAAAAATCACTAAAATGTCTCAAATTATGGATTCTTTAAACAAATTAATTTATGGGATTAAATTATGGATATCATTTCAATTTGAAAATTGGAAATTCGATTTATTTAGATTTTCGAAAAAAAAAGAAAAAATTCAAGCTTTTCAATTAAGATTTGCTAACTTAAATTTTTCGATGTGGCTTAATATGCACATGTAAATTAAATGAAATACAGCAAAAATATACAAAATATATAGAGATCTTAAGTATAAGTAGAAATTTTGATTAATTATTTAATTTTTATTAAATTTATTCATCAATTTCGCACGAAGTATTTTAAATTATAAATAAATATTATACTCCATAGAAAATTTTGTTTCTCCTAATTGAATATTTTAGGGAATTTTAATATATATATATATATATTTCATATATTTTTAGTTAGATTATGCTTTTCTATAATGAAAAATTTGACTAAAAGGCCCTGTATGGTATAGAATCTAAAAAATACATGGATAATTAATTATATAGTAAACAAAGATTCGTTTGACCAATAGATGTTTTTCACATCCAACTACAACAATGAGTAATCCATTTTAAATGGCAGTTCCAAAAAAACGTACTTCTATTTCCAAAAAGCATATTCGTAAAAATTTTTGGAAAAAAAAGGGATATTGGGCAGCGTTAAAAGCTTTTTCAATAGCAAAATCTCTTTATTCCGGGAATTCAACTTTGTTTATAGAAAAAAAAAATAAAAAAAATCTTCGTCGAATACGAACAATCGAAATACGAACAATAGAAGTCGGCCTAACCCAAAAAAATCTTATAACAAATTGGAACGATGATGCATCTTATAGTAAACAAAGTAAAACGATTCTACTATAGTAGGAATCCAAAAATTTTTAACAACAAAAGGAGTTTTATATGATTTATCCGTCTTTTCTACTAGGCAATTCCGCATCTCTAGCTATGAAGCTAATGAATTCGGTCGTTGTGGTCGGACTCTATTATGGATTTCTGACCACATTATCCATAGGCCCTTCTTATCTCTTACTTCTCCAAGCTCATTTTCAGGTTATAGAAGAAGGAGAAGAAGAAGCAATCGAGAAGGAGGTAGCCGTATCAACTGGTATTATGATAGGACAACTCCTGATGTTCATATCGATCTATTATAGGCCTCTGCGTCTAGTATTGAGTAGGCCTCGTACAATAACTTTCATAACTGTACCTTATCTTTACCTTCATTACATGTGGTACAGTTACGAAGACTTTTTTGTTGATGAAAAATCTACTCGCAAAAATTCAATGCGTACGCGTAATCTCAGCATTCAATGTATATTCCTGAATAATCTCTTTTTTCAATTATTGAGCCATTTCTTTTTTTTCCCAAGTACAATGTTTTTCAGATTACTCAACGTTTATATGTTTCGATACAACAACAAGATATTATTTTTAACAAGTAGTTTTGTTGGTTGGTTAATTGGTCACATTTTATTCATGAAATCGGTTAGATTCGTATTAGTATGGATACAGCAAAATTATTTGGTTAGATCGGCTAAGCCCATTATTAGACCTAAAAAGTACCTTTTCTATGTGTTTCGATTTTATCAGAATTTGATCTTCGATTTGAGAAATTCTTTTGGTCTAATCGGTGGTATTCTCGTATTTTTTACATGTCTACTCATTTTTAACAAAATGCCGTTACCTATTTTGACTTATAAACCGAAAGAAGCCGAAGTGGAAATAGATCGAAAAAAAGCTGAAGAATATTTTTATAGAATAGGCCTAGCGAAAGAAGGGGAATTTACCAAGGAAGAGCCTTCTCCTCCCCTTTTTAAACTTTTTAAAGTTTTTAAAGTTTTTAAAGAAGCATTCTATAAAAAAATCCCAACTTCTGATCAAAATGATGGAAAAAAAAGAATTTCTTTTTCACATCCACCTAGTTTAGCCGCTTTCTCGGGAATGATACAAAAAAAGACTTCTTTGTCTACAACAGAAAAATTATCATCTGATGAACTGTACAATTATTGGATTCGTACCAATGAACAAAAAAAGAACAGCTTAAGCACTGAATTTTCTAAAAAAATTGCAGTTTTAGACAGAAAAGGGCTTAAAGAGATAAATGTATTGGAAAAAAAAACTCGATTAGCCGATAAAAAACAAGATAAAATACAATATTTCCAAAAAACATCTGAACCCCTCTTAAGGGGATCCTCTCGGGGACACCCCAAAAAGCCACCTGCACCCACACCCTTCAAAAGATTAACTGGCCTCCTCTTTCTTCCACCCGAAGCTCAACTTATAAAAAATAATGAAAGGTACCTAGAAAAATGTAGACCCGACGCGATAATTATAGCAGAATTTAGGATCAAAGGTTCCATGCTTGTTCAAAAATGTAAAACGAGTGTTTGGTCAATATATCTAGAAAAACCACATTCCAGATTTTTTACAAACAGAATAGATTCTTTGTTTTATACTTTTCTTAAGTATTGCGAGTTTATTAGAGGAATTTTTCTAGAGTATACGGGAAAAATCTCAGAATTTGAACGTTTGGTTTATGACTCTTCTTTCGAAGATGTCTTTCTTACTATAGAAGAATTGGAAAACGAACCGATTTGCTTACTCTTGAAAATACTTTGTTGCCTAGACGCCGTCGAGAGTTGGAAATTATAACTTGTTTCAACCCAAGGAATAATAAAGTTGTGGATAAAAACCCAGTATTTTACAATGGGAATAGGGTAAAAAACGGTAGTCAATTTTTTGATAAAAGCAAAGATCTTGATCGAGATAAAAAGAAACTTATCAAATTCAAATCCTTTCTTTGGCCGAATTATCGATTAGAAGATTTAGCTTGTATGAATCGTTATTGTATCCATACTAATAACGGCAGTCGTTTTAGTATGTTAAGAATACGTATGTATCCACGATTAAAAACTCATTTATGATACATTTATCTTATATATTCCTTATCGTCTAGTAGATAAATAGATGCGCACGCGCCTTGTCTTAGCGTCCAATTTCGATACATGATACTAATTCGATAACGTATCAATTAGATCCAGAAATGAATCAACAGAATTTTCTTTATTCATTTTATCAAAATGAATAAAGAAAATTCTGATTATTATGTGTACCAGATAAAAATAGCTGGCATTATTATTACTGATCGGCAAAATTCCATATTTGGTAAAAAAAAAAAGAAGTTTTAAATTTTATGACAAAAAAATCATTCATATCTGTTATTTCGCATGAAGAAAAAGAAGAAAACAGGGGGTCCGTTGAATTTCAAGTATTCCGTTTTAGCAATAAGATAGGAAGACTTACTTCACATTTGGAATTGCACAAAAAAGACTATTCATCTCAGAGAGGTCTACGAAAAATTCTAGGAAAACGGCAACGACTACTGGCTTATTTGTTAAAAAAAGATGGAGTACGCTATAAAGAATTAATCAGTCAATTGAACATTCGAAAGCTAAAATAAAAACACGTTAATTTGAAGAGTCGTTTTGAATTATTTGATTTATTAGATCTTGAATTTTGATGAACTTCTTTTTGTTTTCAGCAATTCATGGAAAACTGAATAATGAATCGGGGAAAACCTATGGCTGTACCAACTACAAAAAAAGACCTCATGATAGTCAATATGGGTCCTCACCATCCATCCATGCATGGCGTTCTCCGACTTATCCTTACTTTAGACGGTGAAGATGTTATTGACTGTGAACCAATATTGGGTTATTTACACAGAGGGATGGAAAAAATTGCGGAAAACCGAACAATTATACAATATCTGCCTTATGTAACACGTTGGGATTATTTAGCCACTATGTTCACCGAAGCAATAACGGTAAATGGGCCAGAACAATTGGGAAATATTCAAGTACCTAAGAGGGCTAGCTATATCAGAGTGATTATGCTGGAGTTAAGTCGTATAGCTTCTCATTTGTTATGGCTCGGCCCTTTTATGGCAGATATTGGCGCGCAGACCCCCTTCTTCTATATTTTCAGAGAAAGAGAATTGGTATATGATTTATTCGAAGCTGCCACCGGTATGAGAATGATGCATAATTATTTTCGTATCGGCGGAGTAGCTGCCGACCTACCTTATGGATGGATAGATAAATGTTTAGATTTTTGTGATTATTTTTTAACAGGGATTGCTGAATACCAAAAACTTATTACACGAAATCCTATTTTTTTAGAACGAGTTGAAGGAGTGGGCATTATTGGTGGAGAAGAGGCAATAAATTGGGGTTTATCGGGACCAATGCTACGAGCTTCCGGAATACAATGGGATCTTCGTAAAGTTGATCATTATGAGTGTTACGACGAATTTGATTGGGAAGTCCAATGGCAAAAAGAAGGAGATTCATTAGCTCGTTATTTAATACGAATCGGTGAAATGGCAGAATCCATCAAAATTATTCAACAGGCTCTAGAAGGAATTCCAGGGGGTCCCTATGAGAATTTAGAAATCCGACGCTTTAATAGAATAAAATATCCTGAATGGAATGATTTTGAATATCGATTCATTAGTAAAAAGCCATCCCCTGCTTTTGAATTGTCGAAACAAGAACTTTATGTAAGAGTCGAAGCCCCAAAGGGGGAATTGGGAATATTTTTGATAGGAGACCAGAGTGTTTTTCCTTGGAGATGGAAAATTCGTTCCCCGGGTTTTATCAATTTGCAAATTCTTCCTCAGTTAGTTAAAAAAATGAAATTGGCTGATATTATGACGATACTAGGTAGCATAGATATTATTATGGGAGAAGTTGATCGTTGAAATGATAATTGATACAACAGAAGTACAAGCTATCAAGTCTTTTTCCAGATTAGAATCCTTAAAAGAGGTTTATGAAACTATATGGATGCTTGTCCCTATTTTGATTCTCATATTGGGAATCACAACAGGTGTACTAGTAATTGTGTGGTTAGAAAGAGAAATATCCGCAGGTATACAACAACGTATTGGACCTGAATACGCCGGCCCTTTGGGAATTCTTCAAGCTCTAGCAGACGGGATAAAATTACTTTTGAAAGAGAACCTTCTTCCATCTAGGGGGGATACACGTTTATTTAGTATCGGACCCTCTATAGCAGTCATATCAATTCTACTAAGTTATTCAGTAATTCCTTTTGGCTATCGCCTTATTCTAGCCGATCTCAGTATTGGTGTTTTTTTATGGATTGCCGTTTCAAGTATTGCTCCAATTGGACTTCTTATGTCAGGATATGGATCAAATAATAAATATTCCTTTTTAGGTGGTCTACGGGCTGCTGCTCAATCAATTAGTTATGAAATACCATTAACTCTATGTGTGTTATCAACATCTCTACGTGTGATTCGTTGAGACATAAGTCTTCCTCCATTTCTTTTTAGGTTTCTAAGAATAAAAATTAAACGTATTAAATAGATATATCTTTCTTTCTTTTTTTATTCACTAGCCCGGATTGCTAAACTAAACTAGATAGTTAGATGAGTGAAAGAAAACAGCTTCGAAATTCGCAGTAAAAAAATGGAATCTCATTTCCTATGTACAAGGGTTAAACGAAAATAAACATAAGCAGTCAAGACTCTTTACCCCAAGATTGGTTAATAAGTCATCATGTCTTGAAGCGGGTTGAAAAGAACAACTCTATGGAGCTTTTACTATCTTTTGTATGTATTCCCATACATGAATTACCATAGAGATTGAGAAAAAATGAGTGGATGATTAGGAACACAAAAGTACACAAAGGATTCGTAATAGAGATTATGTAAGTTATTCGAAGAGACTTTTATACATAAAAGAAATACTAATTAGGGCTTTAAATTTGTAGAAACGATCAAGTAGTACTCCCAAAAATGAAATTCCGATCCAGAGTATGATCCTATCCACCGATTATATGAATAACTATCAGTAACGAAGTAATCCTTTACCCTTTCTTTCTTTTATTTAGGTTTAATATAAAAGTAAAGTAAAGGAACGAAAAGAAAGTATGGAATTGCAAAAAAAATCTTTTTTATCTGATATCCATATTAATGGAAATGAAATTTTTGTCATGTCATAAATAATGAATGTTTAATTCTTTTTTTTTCGGAATCGAAAAAAAAAGTGAACTATTTATTGATATTGGTAATAAAGAGTATTTTTTTTGAAGGATCTAAGTTATTACTCAATAAAAAAATTGAAATTCTTAAACTTAAAGTAAGGGATAAGATCAATTCCGAAGCACTTTTTTTATAGTATAGCAGACAGAATTCCATTAGTCTAATTCAGGAACTTTCGATTGATTTTAACTTTATCTATCCTACAAGTATATCAAGATTAAATAAAGAATATCTAATCAGTCCCTAGATTTATTTATGGCTCTCGAGGAGCCGTATGAGGTGAAAATCTCATGTACGGTTCTGGAATAGCGATGATAAGAGTGATCTTATCATCGACTATGATTATCTAACAGTTCAAGTACAGTTGATATAGTTGAGGCGCAGTCAAAATATGGTTTTTGGGGATGGAATTTGTGGCGGCAACCTATAGGGTTTATTGTTTTTATAATTTCTTCTCTAGCCGAATGCGAGAGATTGCCTTTTGATTTACCAGAAGCAGAAGAAGAATTAGTAGCAGGTTATCAAACCGAATATTCGGGTATCAAATTTGGTTTATTTTATGTTGCTTCCTATTTAAATCTACTAGTCTCTTCACTATTTGTAACAGTTCTTTACTTGGGTGGTTGGAATCTCTCTATTCCATACATATTGATTCCTGAGTTTTTGGAAATAAATAAAGCGTATGGAGTCTTTGGAACAACAATTGGTATTTTCATTACATTAGCGAAAACTTTTTTGTTCTTGTTCATTCCTATCACAACAAGGTGGACTTTACCTAGACTGAGAATGGACCAATTATTAAATCTTGGATGGAAATTTCTTTTACCTATTTCTTTAGGTAATCTATTATTAACAACTTCTTCCCAACTCCTTTCATTATAAATTTATATAAAAAAATCGAATAGAATATTTGATATTCACTATAATTCAAATTCAAATATTCAAATTCAATTCACAACTTGTATCAAACAAGAGAAAGAAACAAAATCCAATTTATTATTGATATTTACTATATGTTCCCTATGGTAACTGGGTTCATCAATTATGGTCAACAAGCAGTACGGGCGGCAAGGTACATTGGTCAAAGTTTTATGATTACCCTATCTCATGCCAACCGTTTACCCGTAACTATTCAATACCCTTATGAAAAATTGATCACATCGGAGCGTTTTCGTGGTCGAATACACTTTGAATTTGATAAATGCATTGCTTGTGAAGTATGTGTTCGTGTATGTCCTATAGATCTACCTGCTGTTGATTGGAAATTGGAAACGGATATTCGAAAGAAACGATTGTTTAATTACAGCATTGATTTCGGAATCTGTATATTTTGTGGTAATTGTGTTGAGTATTGCCCAACAAATTGTTTATCAATGACTGAAGAATATGAGCTTTCTACTTATGATCGTCACGAATTAAATTATAATCAAATTGCTCTGGGTCGTTTACCAATATCAATAACGGATGATTACACAATTCGAACAATTTTGAATTCGCCTCAAACAAAAGAGAAATCTCATAACAAATGAGAAATCTTGTGATGGAAGAAATTACTAAGGTTCTTTTATTTAATTTTAAATTTAAATTCAAAAAGTTGATTTTTTTATTTTGGTCAAAAATTACAAACCCCGACTATTCTATTCACTATTCTATTGATTGATGAAAATCACAACTTAATTTGTATTGAAAATCTGTTTACTGTAATGATTTCCAATAGTTTTAGTTTCGAACGACTCTTTCAGATAAAAAAAGAATGCGATGGGTCCAATAACTTTAATATGTATATCAAATTAGGATTTCATTTAATTAGCAATAATTAGTAGCGCATGAACTTCTTTTTTCCTGTCCAAGTCAATAAGATCATGAAAAATTCCTATTTTTTTATCTCTTATTTTACATATAATGGATTTAACTGGAGCAATACATGATTTTCTTTTAGTCTTTCTGGGGTCAGGTCTTATATTAGGGGGTCTCGGAGTGGTATTATTTACCAATCCTATTTTTTCTGCCTTTTCACTGGGATTGGTTCTTGTTTGTATATCTTTATTTTATATTCTAGCAAACTCGCATTTTGTAGCTTCTGCACAACTCCTTATTTATGTAGGAGCTATAAATGTTTTAATAATATTTGCTGTAATGTTCATGAGTGGGCCAGAATATGGCAAAGATTTTCATCTTTGGACTGTTGGGGATGGGGCTATTTCGTTGGTTTGTACAAGTCTTTTTGTTTCATTAATTATTACTATTCTAAATACGTCATGGTATGGGATTATTTGGACTACAAGATTAAACCAGATTCTAGAACAAGATTTGATAAATACTAGTCAACAAATTGGAATTCATTTATCAACAGATTTTTTTCTTCCATTTGAACTCATTTCAATAATTCTTTTAGTTGCTTTAATAGGTGCAATTTCTGTGGCTCGCCAATAAGTCAATAATTTATTTTTAAAACTAGCAATCCAAATAAAAATGAA